ATATCTTAATTGAATTCTATGCAATGATCAATAAATTAAGTTGAATTCTATATCTATATGTATCAAAATCCTAGTACCAATATATTCTATAGATATATATCTATTTGGACTGGAGTTGACAAACAACCAATACCAATATTATTGTTTCTTGGCGTAGATTAGAAATTCAAAATGGGGCGTGGCCAAGCGGTAAGGCAACGGGTTTTGGTCCCGCTATTCGGAGGTTCGAATCCTTCCGTCCCAGCGCATATCCATTTTTTATGCTCCATTATTTCCATAGAAAGAAGAGGGGAGTGGATAGGAGTTAATCCATATTAATTTGATTAATTTGATAGATCTGTGTCTCTTCGAATCTTATTAACAAACGATCAAGTTCCATATCATATAGAAATATATGATGGGCCAATGTTTTTTCTTTGAATCTCGTTTTATTTAGGTATTTCGTGTTTGGCTCTAATGAAAAATTAGATTTCTATTTCTTTCTTCTTTTCTTTGATCTATTTACTATTTAAAATTTAATCAGTGATGAGTCAATTAAAAAAGAAAGACTGATCTTCCTATGAAGGTCAAACGGGATATTTATTGTCCAATTTTCTTCAAATCAAATTGAAATAATGGTGTCTAAATAGGAAATTTTTTCAATTTCAATTAGAAATACTTTGAATAAATATTTTGAATAATTCCTTCTAAGTGGAATCTTTGAAAAAGTAGGAAATCGTTTAATCTATCCTATTGAGTCATTTGAAGATGCAGATTCAAAAAGTTATTCGTTTATATATTTCTATTTCTTTCTATTATCTATGAATATTATTTATGTATGTTAAAATGTATGTTAAATATGCTGTCTTGCTAAGACTTTTTCATAAAAATCGTTCCACATATCAAATATAGAAGAAAAAGTCTAGATTACGATGTCTATGGACAGCTGAACCAATGACTATTCATGATTCCATGATTGAATCAATTCCATACCGGTTCCAAATTAGAGGAATGTTATGGTAAAACTTCGTTTGAAACGATGTGGTAGAAAGCAACGTGCGACTTGAAGGATACGATCCATTGTGGATTTTTACATTCACCATTTTCAATTTGTCTAGGAATGAGGGTGCTCTTGGCTCGACATTGTTTGTTCTGTTACACCTGAACCCTTCGTTTTTTGTTGGGTTATAAATAGTCCACGATGGAGCTCGAGTAGAAAGGATTAATTCATTTCTAGGGGGCAAGGATCTAGGGTTAATGCCAATCAATCAATTGGAACAACTTCGTAAATGTATCTTCCATATATAGAAATAGAAAGGATCCAATTCGAGCAAGTTTACAATTCAAAAGCAATTAGAATTGATCAAACTTTTTCGATTCAAAGTGTATCCCGCGGGAATCAACTGTCCATAGGATTTTTTGCTAGAAAAAAATCAAAAAGGGTATGTTGCTACCATTTTGAAAGGATTAAGAAGGACCGAAGTAATGTCTAAACCCAATGATTTAAAATAAGGATAAAGGATCTAAGAACAAGGAAACACCATTTTAATTGTCTCGATAGTCTCCTTAACTGGATCAGACTAAAGAATCCAAATAGAATTTTAAACGAGACAAACGAAAGGGGGTAAAGACTACTCAATAAATGAAATTGACTAAAGATTTTTCCTTTGAGCTATTTCAAGAGTTATCCAACTTGAGTTATGAGTACGAATGGTTTCTTTTTCCTTTTCAGGAACAAAAAAAAGACTGCGATCATAGTCTAATTGATTTTATAGGCCCAGTTGTCATGTAATTTATTACAATTGCATACATAGACAAAACTTCGAATCAAATCATTTTTTCTCGAGCCGTACGAGGAGAAAACTTCCTATACGGTTCTAGGGGGGGTATTGTTCATCTACATCTATCCCAATGAGCCGTCTATCGAATTGTTGCAATTGATGTTCGATCCCGAAGAGAAGGAAAAGATCTTAAAAAGGTGGGCTTTTATGATCCAATGAAGAATCAAACTTATTTAAATGTTCCTGTTATTCTATATTTCCTTAAAAAAGGTGCTCAACCTACAGGAACTGTTCAGAATATTTTAAAGAAAGCGGAAGTTTTTAAGGAACTTCCGTCTAATCAAATGAAATTCAATTAAAGAAATACCTAGGGGGGGTAGCAACTTGTATATAACGTTGTATAATTTTTCTCTACTTGTTTTTTTGATCCCCCCCTTTTTTTTCCACTGTATTCTTTTCTCAACATTTATATTGACAACAGTGTATCGAACAAATATAATTCATCGTGATAAGTGAACCGGGTTTATTTATTTTCGTCCCATAGGTTTTTTACTTTACCTTATTCAAATTCAAATGATGCTTTCTTTGATACAAGAGGTTTTTTTGATTGAAATAAGGGGTAGATAACATAAGAGGTGCTCTATCAATTTTGACAATTCTGTATATTTTTTTTCTTTTATCTGAGAATTTCTTGTATTTTCATCTAATCAATTTATTTTTACGTTTCGAATCCATTAGAA